ACAAACCGAAACTAGGATCTTCTCAGAAAGATCTAAAGAAAAAACAAAAAAATGATTTTTGTTTTTTAACAGTTTGGGGAATGGAAGCCGAACTTCCCTTTGGCTCGCCCCGAAAACAACTTTCCTTTTTTAAACCCATTTTTACGGAATTAAAAACAAAAATTGAAACATTTAAAAAGAAGTATTTTGGAGTTCTACTAGTTTTCAAAGGAAAAACGAAATTACTTGGAAAACTTTCAAAAGAGGCAAAAAAGTGGGTTATCAAAAGTGCTCTTTTGATAAAAAAAAAAATAAAAGAAATTTCAAAAATCAATCCAATTCTATTATTTCGATTCAAAGAAGTCGAAATATATGAATCGAGAGAATTAAAAGAAGAAAAAGATTCCCTAATAAGCAATCAGATAATTCACGAATCGCCGATTCAAATTGCACCTCCAAGTTGGAGAAATTCTTTATTTACAGAAAAAAAAACGAAGAATCTGTCGGATCGAACAAGTACAATTCTAAATCAAATAGAAAAAATTGCAAAAGAGAAAAAAAAAGTAACTCCAAAAATAAATAATCTTAGTAGTGCTAACAAAACAAACTATAATGCTAACAGATTCGAAAAACAGCAAATATTAAAAAGAATAAATGATCGAATAATTTGTAAATCCCCCCTTTTTTTGAAATTTTTTATTGAAAGAATATACACAGATATTTTTTTATCTAGCATTAATATTCCAAAAACAAAACTTTTTCTTGAATTAATAAAAAAAATGAGTGATAAATCCATTTATAATAATTCAAGAAAACAAGAAATAATTAATAAAAAAAATAAAAAACCAATTCCGTTTATTTCAAAGTCACTTGATAATATCAGTAATGTTAAAACTAACTCACGTGGTTTTTATGACTTATCCGACATATCCCAAGCATATGTATTTTACAAATTATCACAAATCCAAGTTAGTAATTCGTATAAATTAAGATATGTTCTTGACTACCAAGGAATTCCCTTTTTTCCGAAACCCGAAATAAAGGATTCTTTTGAAACGCGAGGAGTGGTTCATTCGAAATTGGGGAATAAGAAACTTCCGAGTTATGAAATGAATCAATGGAAAAATTGGTTAAGAGAGTATTATCAATACAATTTATCTCAGATAAAATGGTCTAGATTAATACCAGAAAAGTGGCGAAATACGCTTCATAAGCGTCATATAGCTAAAAAGGAAATTGTAAGCAAATGGGAGAAAAAAGACCACTTAATTGATTCCAAAAAACAATTTGAAGCATATTCATTATCTAATCAAAAGGAGAATTTTCAAAAAGACTATAGGTATGATCTTTTATCATATAAATTTATTGATTATGAAAATAAAACGGAATGCTTTTTTTATAGATCTTCATTTCAAGGAAATAAGAATGAAGAGATTTCTTACACGTCTAAAGAGACCCTTTTGGATATACCGAGAAACATCCCTATTCAAAATTATCTAAATAATAATCTAGGAAAGGTCAATACTCTATATATGGATATGGAAAAAACGGCCAACATAAAATATTTTGATTGGAAAAGTCTCAATTTTTATCTTAAACAAAAAGTTAATATTGCGCCTTGTACCACGACCGATACCAATAGGAATCAAAATGTTCAAATCCTTACTAATAATTCTAGTAAAAAAGACCTTTCTTATCTTAAAATTCCAGAAACAAACCTATCAAATTCTCATAAAGGTTTTTTTGATTGGATGGTAATGAATGAAAAAATCCTAAAGCAGCCCATATCAAATCTGGAATCTTGGTTCTTCCCAGAATTTGTATTGCTTTATAGTGCATATAAAATGAAACCCTGGTTTATACCAAGTAAATTACTTCTTTTAAATTTGAATAGAAATGAAATTTGTAGTCAAAATAAAAAGATCAATGAAAAGGAAAAGGGAAGTTTTTTGGTTACAGCGAAAAAAAAGTATCCAAATCAAAAAGAAAAAGAACCCATAAGTCGAGGAGATCTTGGATCCGTTCTCTCACAGCCAAAAGATATTGAAGAAAATTATGTAAGGTCAGACATGAAAAAAGGTAAAAAGAAAAAACAATACAAAAATAAGACAGAAACAGAACTAGATTTCTTCCTAAAACGTTATTTGCTTTTTCAATTGAGATGGGGCGATACTTTAAATCAAAGAATGATCAATAATATCAAGGTATATTGTCTCCTGCTTAGACTCGTAGATCCACGAAAAATTACTATATCCTCGATTCACAAGAGAGAAATTTGTTTGGATCTAATGCTAATTCAGAAGAATTTAACTCTTCCAGAATTGATGAAAAGGGGAATACTGATTATAGAACCCGCCCGCCTGTCTGTAAAAAAAGACGGACAGTTTATTATGTATCAAACCTTAGGTATTTCGTTGATTCATAAGAGTAAACACCAAACTAATAAAAAATACCAAGAGCAAGGATATGAATCTAAGACTCATTTTGGTGAAGCTATTTCAACACAGCAAAGAATAGCCGAAAATGGAGATAAAAATTGTTTTGATTTGCTTGTTCCTGAAAATATTTTATCGTTTAAACGTCGTAAAAAATTGAGAATTCTAATCTGTTTCAATTCAAAGAGTAGAAATAATATAGATATAAATCCAGTATTTTGGAACGAAAAGAACCTAAAAAACAGCATCCAGGTTTCACATGACAACAAGCATCTTGATAAAGAAAAAGATCAATTAATGATAATGAAATTAAAACTTTTTCTTTGGCCTAATTATCGATTAGAAGATTTGGCTTGTATGAACCGTTATTGGTTTAATACGAATAATGGCAGCCGTTTCGGTATGTTAAGGATACAGATGTATCCACGATTAAAAATTTGTGGATAATACATTTTTTATAAATATGCTATACCCTATAAATATATATATATATAATAGAGTATGCGGGTTATATGAAAACAAACAAAATATACGGATCACGTGTCTTGTCTCACATTTCAGTAATGTTTCAATTAGATCTCGAAATGAATCAACAGAACCTTGGAACTTTCTTCATTTTAAGTCTAAAGTCAAATTATTCGGCGAAAAAACGTACCAATCCTTTTCTACTCCTATCTAAATCCAATTTCAAATTAAATTAATTGATTTGAATTCAGAAAATTAGAAGTTCATAAAGAATTTATGATTATATTATTGTATATACCACATTCAAATTAACGACCTTATTATTATTATTACTGATTCGGTAAAATCCATATCTGTAAAAAGCGAGGGGGATTTTTTTATGGTAAAAAATTCATTCATTTCGGTTCTTTCTCAAAAAGAAAACAGAGGGTCTGTTGAATTTCAAGTATTCAATTTCACCACTAAAATAAGGAAACTGACTTCACATTTGGAATTGCACAAAAAAGATTCTTCATCTCAGAGAGGGTTGCGCAAAATTTTGGGAAAACGTCAACGGCTGCTGGCCTATTTGTCAAAAAGAAATAGAGAACGCTATAAAGAATTAATCCGCGAGTTGGATATTCGTGAGATAAAAACTCGTTAATTCGAAGAGTGATACCTTTGAGCTTAATCGGTTAGATTTTGATGAACTTATTTTTACTTTAAACAATGCACGGAAGAATGACTCGAGAAAAACTTATGATTGCACCAACTAAAAGAAAAGACCTCATGATAGTCAATATGGGTCCTCACCACCCGTCAATGCATGGTGTTCTTCGACTGATTGTGACTCTCGATGGTGAAGATGTTATTGACTGTGAACCTATATTGGGTTATTTACATAGAGGGATGGAAAAAATTGCGGAAAATCGAACAATTATACAATATTTGCCTTATGTAACACGTTGGGATTATTTAGCTACTATGTTTACAGAAGCAATAACCGTAAACGGACCCGAGCCGCTAGGCAATATTCAAGTACCTATTAAAGGGCTAGTTATATCAGAGCTATTATGTTGGAATTGAGTCGGTATCGCCTCCCATTTATTATGGCTTGGCCCTTTTCTAGTAGATATTGGAGCCCAGACCCCTTTTTTATATTTTTCGAGAACGCGAATTTATATATGACCTATTCGAAGCTGCTACCGGTATGCGCATGATGCATAATTATTTTCGTATCGGAGGTGTTGCTGCTGATTTACCTCATGGCTGGATAGATAAATGTTTGGATTTTTGCGATTATTTTTTAAGTAGGGTTACTGAATATCAAAAGCTTATTACACGAAATCCTATTTTTTTAGAACGAGTTGAAGGCATAGGCATTATTGACCCAGAAGAAGCACTAAATTGGGGTTTATCAGGGCCGATGCTAGGAGATTCGTTAGCTCGGTATTTAGTCCGAATCAGTGAAATGACAGAATCCATAAAAATTATCCAACAGGCTTTGGAAGGAATTCCAGGGGGGGCCCTATGAGAATTTAGAAGCCCGGCTCTTTAATAGAATAAAGAACCCTGAATGGAATGGTTTTGAATATCGATTTATTAGTAAAAAACCTTCCCCAACCTTTGAATTGTCCAAGCAAGAACTTTATGTAAGAGTTGAGGCGCCGAAAGGAGAATTGGGCATTTTTCTGATAGGAGATCGGAGTGTTTTTCCTTGGAGATGGGAAATTCAACCGCCGGGTTTTATCAACTTGCAAATTCTTCCACAATTAGTTAAAAGAATGAAATTGGCTGATATTATGACGATACTAGGTAGCATAGATATCATTATGGGAGAAGTTGATCGTTGAAATGATAATCGATACAACAGAAATACAGGCTATCAATTCTTTTTCCAGGTTGGAATCCTTAAAAGAAGTCTATGGAATCGTATGGATACTTGGCCCTATTTTAACGCTTGTATTAGGAATCACAATAGGTGTCTTAGTAATTGTTTGGTTAGAAAGAGAAATCTCTGCAGGGATACAACAACGTATTGGACCCGAATACGCCGGGCCTTTGGGAATTCTGCAAGCTCTGGCAGACGGTACAAAATTACTTTTCAAAGAGAATCTTTTTCCATCTCGAGGAGATACTCGTTTATTTAGTATCGGACCATCCACTATCCCTTTAGCTATCGATTTATTCTAGCTGATCTTAGTATTGGTATTTTTTTATGGATTGCCGTTTCAAGTCTTGCTCCCGTTGGACTTCTTATGTCGGGATATGCATCAAATAAGAAATATTCTTTTTTAGGTGGATTAAGGGCTGCTGCTCAATCAATTAGTTATGAAATACCATTAACTCTATGTGTATTATCAATATCTCTACGTGCGATTCGGTAAGACAAAAAAAAACCTACCCTATTTCTTTCTAGCAAGAAAGTTAAATGAGCTGAATATCTAGTTTCTTTATTCATCGTTGGGGTTGAAGAATTTAATCAGATAGTTATATGAGTGAAATCAAACGGCTTAAAAATTTGCTGTTATAAAGGAATTAAATCGCATTTCCTACGTACAAGAATTAAGTGAAAAAAAAAATATAAACAATCGAGACTATTTACCCCAGGGTTGTTTGATTAGCCGTCGTGGTCTGGAGCGGGTTCAAAAGATCAAGCATATGTGGTTTTATTATCTATTTCCGTAGATATATTACCCTAATGAGAGATTAAAAAAGACGAGTGGATGGTTAGGAAGACCAAGATACACAAAGGATTAGTAATGGAGATTCTTAAAATTCTCCAAAAGGATATTTCTTTTTAGAAAAGTAATTCAAATTGGGGCTTTAAATTGGTAGAAATGATTAAATTAAGAAATACCCCCCACGATTTCGATCCAGAGCACGTTCCTATCCACCGATTAAGTAAATAACTATCAAGAACGAATAAATCTTTTACTTTTGGTAATACCTCTTTTTCTAAGAAAGGAGAACAGGAACGAAATAAAATAGAAAGACTAGAATTGCAAAAAGAAATCTTTTTATTCAGAACTATTTTGATTTTTTCTATAAAAAAAATTCTTGTTATGTAATTATGTAATGTCTAATTCTTTTTCGTAATTGAAAATGATAAAAAATAGGTTGAAATATCTATATGATATTTCTTTAAAAAGTATTTTTTATTCAAGGATAAAGTTATTAATCAAGAAAGAAAAAAGAAAATTCTTAAAAGATGAGATCAATTCATAAGCATTTTTTTGATTATAAATCTAGCAGACAGAATTTCACCGGTCTAATTCTTAGGATAAAAAGATAATTGTTTGGCTCTCTATCGGATCCTATAAACACATTAAGATTAATAATCTTGAAAGGCCCTTAAATTAATTTGTGACCTATGAGGAGCCGTATGAGGTGAAAATCTCATGTACGGTTCTGCAATAGCGGCGGAAACAGTGATGTTATCGTCGACTATGATTATCTAACAGTTTAAGTACAGTTGATATAGTTGAAGCGCAGTCAAAATATGGTTTGGGGGGGTGGAATTTATGGCGTCAACCTTATAGGGTTTGTCGTTTTTCTAATTTCTTCTCTAGCCGAGTGTGAGAGATTGCCTTTTGATTTACCAGAAGCAGAAGAAGAATTAGTGGCGGGTTACCAAACCGAATATTCAGGTATCAAGTTTGGTTTATTTTACGTTGCTTCGTATCTAAATCTACTAGTTTCTTCATTATTTGTAACAGTTCTTTACTTGGGGGGTTGGAGTCTTTCTATTCCATACATACCCGTTACTGGGCTTTTTGACATAAATACAAGAAGTCAAGTTTTTAGAACAATAATTGATATCTTTATTACATTATCTAAAACTTATTTATTCTTGCTCATTTCTATTGCAACAAGATGGACTTTACCAAGACTAAGAATGGACCAATTATTAAATCTTGGGTGGAAATTTCTTTTACCTATTTCTCTAGGTAATCTATTATTAACAACTTCGTCCCAACTTCTTTCACTGTAAAAGAATAGTCTATTTTCACAACTTATCTCAAACAAGAGAAAGAAAGAAGTCAAATTATTTATAGCTATTCAGATATATTCCCTATGCTAACTCAGTTCTTGAGTTCTGGTCAACAAACAACACGAGCTGCCAGGTACATTGGTCAGGGTTTCGAGATTACCTTGTCTCACGCGAATCGTTTGCCGGTAACTATTCAATATCCCTACGAAAAGTTGATCATCTCGGAACGTTTACGAGGCCGAATCCACTTTGAATTTGATAAATGCATTGCTTGTAAAGTATGTGTTCGTGTATGTCCTATAGATCTACCCGTTGTTGATTGGAAATTGGAAACTGACATTCGAAAGAAATGATTACTTAATTACAGTATTGATTTTTGAATCTGTATATTTTGTGGTAATTGCGTTGAGTATTGTCCAACAAATTGTTTATCAATGACTGAAGAATATGAACTTTCTACTTATGATCGTCACAAATTGAATTATAATCAAATTGCTTTAGGTCGGTTACCGGCGCCAATAATTGACGATTACACAATTCCAACAATTTCTCCGAATTCACCTCAAATAAAAATGCAAAAAACCCTTAATATTTACAAACCCCCAATCCCTTTTGGATTTAAAAATGAGGGTTTTCCTTTTGAATAATAATTTCCAAAATAAAAAGTTTTAACCTCTGCTTTCGAGAATAAGAATAGCCCAATAATTGTATCTACATCAACCCCAACCACCCCCATTCAAATTTCATTCAATTAATAAGTATCCTAAAAAAGAGGATAACTTTTCTTTTGTCCTGGTCAGGTCAACAAAGGCATGAAATAGTTCGATTTTTTATAAAAAATCAAATGGATTTACCTGGACCAATACATGATTTTCTTTTAGTCTTTCTGGGGTCGGGTCTTATATTAGGAAGTCTAGCAGTAGTATTACTTCCGAATCCAATTTATTCAGCCTTTTCGTTAGGATTGGTTCTTTTTTGTATATCCTTATTCTATATTATATAGAACTCTTATTTTGTAGCTGCTGCGCAGCTCCTTATTTATGTAGGAGCTATAAATGTTTTAATCATTTTTGCTGTGATGTTCATGAATGGTTCAGAATATTACAAAGATTTTCATCTTTTGGCCGTTGGGGATGGAGTTACTTCAATGGTTTGTACAAGTCTTTTTATTTCACTAATTACTACTATTTTTGATACGTCTTGGTATGGGATCGTTTGGACTACAAAATCAAATCAGATTATAGAACAAGATTTGCTAAGTACTAGTCAACAAATTGGAATTCATTTATCAACAGATTTTTTTCTTCCATTTGAACTTATTTCAATAATTCTTTTAGTCGCTTTAATAGGTGCAATTGCTATAGCTCGTGAATAAAGAATCTTTAAAAAGAGTAATTCAAAAAATTTAAATTACTGTCTAAAAAATAAAATAGATTTAGTAATAGGATCAATATAAAACAAAAGCCTTTCTCTTTTATCTATTCTATTTTATTTTTTTGTTCAATATTTGTTAGAATTAATTGAATTATTATTCAGATTGAAATGAATCAAAATTGAAAGGGAGTTGGTTAATGATGCTCGAACATATACTTGTTTTGAGTACTTATTTATTTTCTATTGGTAGTTATGGATTGATCACAAGTCGGAATATGGTTAAAGCCCTTATGTGATGTGTCTTGAACTTATATTAAATTCAGTTAATATCAATTTTGTAACATTTTCTGATATTTTTGATAATCGACAATTAATTAAGGGGGGATATTTTCTCCATTTTTGTTATAGCTATTGCAGCCGCTGAGGCTGCTATTGGACTGGCTATTGTTTCATCAATTTATCGTAACAGAAAATCAACTCGTATTAACCAATCCAACTTGTTGAATAAATAGTATTAATTTTACTATAAAAAATGGAAATTAAAATATTTATAAAGAAGTTCAAAAAATTTGGTACAGGGTAAGGTATGATTGTAGTTGCAAAAATATAAAAAATCAAAGTATTCTGGCCCTCGCGCACAAACCAATTGGGAAGTAGATTGATTCTGATCACTTATTGATTCGTCTGGTATCTAAATATAGGATTCATTTATAAATTAGTTTACTAGACCGAAAACTTATGACGCTCAAAAATGTATAGATCCAATGTCACATTCAGTAAAAATTTATGATACGTGTATAGGATGTACTCAATGTGTCCGGGCGTGCCCCACCGATGTATTAGAAATGATACCTTGGGACGGATGTAAAGCTAAACAAATTGCTTCTGCTCCAAGGACCGAGGACTGTGTTGGTTGTAAGAGATGTGAATCCGCCTGTCCAACGGATTTCTTGAGCGTTCGGGTTTATTTATGGCATGAAACAACCCGCAGTATGGGTCTAGCTTATTGATACGTTCCATAAAACCCTACTTGAATACATTTTTTACCGGCAAAACCCGTGCTCAAAATATTTGAATTTGAGCACGGGTTTTTCTGGCCCAAGTATATCTTGTCTTTACCACGAATCAATTTCCTTGCTTAACATTAATTGTAGTTTTACCAACATTTGCGGGTTCCTTGATTTTCTTTTTTCCACATAGAGGAAATAGATTAATCCGCCGGTATACTACACGTATATGTATTTTAGAACTTATTCTAACGACTTATGCCTTCTGCTATCATTTCCAAGCGGATGATTCGTTAATCCAACTAGTGGAAGATTATAAATGGATCCGTTTTTTTGATTTCCGTTGGAGATTGGGCATAGACGGGCTCTCTATAGGACCCGTTTTACTCACGGGATTCATCACTACTTTAGCGGCTTGGCCGGTTACTCGAGATTCTCAATTATTTTTTTTCTGATGTTAGCAATGTACAGCGGGCAAATAGGATTATTTTCTTCTCGGGACCTTTTATTTTTTTTCCTCATGTGGGAGTTAGAATTAATTCCCGTTTATCTACTTGTATCCATGTGGGGAGGAAAAAACCGCTGTACTCGGCTACAAAATTTATTTTGTACACGGAGCCGGGCGGCTCCGTTTTTCTTTTAATGGGAGTTCTGGCCATTGGTTTATATAGTTCTACTGAACCAACATTTACTTTTGAAATATTAGCCAATCAGTGCTATCCCCCGGCCTTGGAAATAATATTTTATATTGGATTTTTTATTGCTTTTGCTGTCAAATTACCAATCATACCCCTACAAACATGGTTACCAGATACCCATGGAGAGGCACATTGTAGTACTTGTATGCTTTTAGCCGGAATCTTATTAAAAACGGGGGCGTGTGGATTGGTTCGAATCAATATGGAATTATTTCCTCATGCTCATTCTATATTTTCCCCCTGGTTGCTAATAATAGGCGTAACACAAATAATCTATGCAGCTTCAACATCTCTCGGCCAGCGGAATTTTAAAAAAAACGAATAGCCTATTCCTCCGTATCTCATATGGGTTTCATAATTATAGGAATGGGTTCTATCACTGATATGGGGCTCAATGGAGCCCTTTTAAAAATAATCTCTTGTGGGTTTATTGGAGCTGGGCTTTTTTTCTTGGCCGGAACGACTTATGATAGAATACGGCTTGTTTCTCTTGACGAAATGGGTGGAATAGCTATCCCAATGCCAAAAATATTCACGATGTTCAGTAGCTTTTCGGCGGCCCCCCTTGCATTACCGGGTATGAGTGGTTTTGTTGCCGAATTTATAGTGTTTTGGGGGCTAATTACTAGCCAAAAATATCTTTTAATGACAAAAGCTCTAATTACCTTTGTAATGGCAATTGGAATGATATTAACTCCTATTTATTTATTATCTATGTTACGCCAGATGTTCTATGGATACAAGATATTTAATATTTCAAACTCTTATTTTTATGATTCTCGGCCGCGGGAGTTATTTCTTTTGATCTCTATTTTTTTACCCCTACTTGGTATTGGCATGTACCCCGATTTCCTTCTTTTACTATCGGTTGAAAAGGTTGAAATTATTCTATCTAATTCTTTTTATAGCTAGTTTTTATTCGTAAGAAACAATAAAAAAATGTTCGTTATATAATAACAAAAAGGATACTTTTTCTTTTATGTATAAGTAAAAAAAATGAATAATGAATGTGAACTGACGAGAACCCCGCGAATTACTAGAATATTCTAGTAATTCGCGGGGTTCTCGTCAGTTCACACAAAGTTTTTTTATATGATATGCGATATATACTTTTTTATTTCTGGACCCCCTTTTTTTAATTCAATTATAATGTAAATGAACCATAACTATGTAGTCCTATTCCTAATAGATTGACTCCAAAATAGCATATCCAAATTATAAGAAATCCAATAGACGCCACAATTGCCGAATTTGTCCCCTTCCACTTTATATTTGTTCGAATATGTAAATAAATCACAAATACGATCCAAGTAATAAAAGCCCAAGTTTCTTTTGGGTCCCAACTCCAGTAGGATCCCCATGCTTCGTTAGCCCACACCGCTCCCGAAAGAATTCCTGTGGTTAAAAAGATAAACCCTAGACTAATAACCCGATAACTCCAATAATCTAACTGTTGAATTAATTGTGATCTGTAATAATTCCTTGGATAAAAAGAAGTATTTTGAAAAAAATTACTCCGTTCATTCATATATTTGATCTCACCAAAAAAAAAAAACGACTTATTTAAAAAATGATTACTCGTAGAAAAAAACTTTCTCTTTTTTTTTACTGTAATGACTAGAAGAGATACTGATAATAATGATCCGCATAAAAGGGCTGCGTAGCCTAATATTATCATACTTACGTGCATTATTAGCCACTCGGATTGAAGGGCGGGTACTAATATTTGGGATTCGCGTATTTCAGTTAAAAGACCTGAAGTAGCAAAGCCCTGCGTAAAAATAGCACTTGGGCCGATTATTGTGCTTAGCATATTTTTTTTTTTTTGAGGAACTATATGAATAAGGGAAAAACTCCATGAAAGAAAGATTAATGATTCGTATAAATCACTTATTGGGAAATGTCCTGAATAAATCCAACGGGTAATTAAGAATCCTGTTATACAGATGAAAGTTATTATCATGCCTTTTTCGGACGAATCATATAGTTTTACGAGTTCATCGACTAAAAAGGTTATTAAATGAATTGTAATTATTATTGAAACGACCGAAAAAGAAATATGAGTTAAGATATGCTCTAAGGTTGAAAATATCATAAAAATAAATAAAAAAGAAATTTCTAAATTATAAAATAAGAACAAAATAGGGAACTGAATTCATTTTCATTTATAAGATCCGTTTACTTTTTTTAGTAAATCACATGCCGCCACTCGGACTCGAACCGAGATGCTCTAGCACTGCTTCCTAAGAGCAGCGTGTCTACCAATTTCACCATAGCGGCTTGTCTTGAATTCATAATAGCCCGTGGCTAATCAATCGTCTAGATTTTATAATTCAATTGGGTGTAATATTTTTTTAGGAAAGATAAAAATTGATGAATAAAAATCCGTTCAACTAGATATTTGAACGTTCATTATTTGAGTTTTAGCTGTGGTTTATTGTGTTGAACTCTTGGAAAACTAGATAGTCCTACTATGAATTAGGGCGTAGAACTCCTCTCTCCCCAAAGAACCCATTTTGAATCATTTAAAATTGACACGTCTTTTATCCAGAATATCTTCACTAAGTGT